TCTTGGTTCTTTTGGATGATGGTAATCATGGGACTTCCTTTGATCCAAGCGACGGGCTCAATTTGCTCCCTTTGTTGTTTGCCGAAAGACTCACCAGCCTTGTTCTCTTTGGGTTGGTCATCTCCCCCATCCTCTATCTTAGACACGATTTGTCCTGGTTGTTCTGCCAAGCATAGCGCACCCCCCTGGATCTGCTGGGGTTGCCCGGTCTTTGCCCCGAAAGCCAAAAGCAAAGTGAACACCATATTGCATGGTAGGACGCTTGGTGGCAAAGAGCCAAACTGAATGTGTTGTAGTTTCTCTTTTTATAAATAAGGCTTCTCGCCGTCGTCGGGTCTTTTCTTTCATGATTGAGCCGATAAGAGCAGAGAATGAGAAAGTCAACCGAATTAAAATAAAAAGGAATTTCAAAGGTTAGAATATGCTCGACTAAAAGGAAAGGAAATTCTGTCGAAGCCGATAGGAAGGTGCAATGCGGACCTTTTATAAGTTCCAAGGGAAGAATATTAAGAAGTCATGTGACCATGCAGGCGGGCCTGGACTCTTTTCTTTCTCCTCCGGCGAATGATTTAACTTTTCTGGCCCTCAACCAAAGACTAAAAACTCACCCAAGCCTTTGGGTAAGGCTAAGTAGGGTAGGAAACTCTTTCTTGCGGATTTCACAGTTCACGTGTCCCCGCATTTAAGTCTGAAACGGGTGCTAGCTTGAAAACCGCCACAGAACGAAGCTTAGCTGTCGGTTGAGGCCTCACCGGGCTTTCATAAATCAGTATCTCTTAAATCAGTATTTCTTATGAATAGTAGGGCACTGAGGGAGAACTTATCGACGACAAAAAAGACGAGGTTTCTGTTGGAGGGTCCCTGCCGCCCCGAGTCAAATGGAATTAAAAAGACTTTTTTTATAAACAAGGTGGCATCTCGAAAGTGCCGCTAGGCGGTTTAATCATGGAACGTCCAAAAAGCCTGGTAAAATGCGAACATTATTATTCTAAAAAGATGCCCTAGAACATACATGTTATTGAATTGAGTGAGAGGTCCCTTTCTTTCCTACTACTGAACTCGGAAATTGCGTAGATTGCTTTGCTTGGAATTCCCTAAGTAACCAAACCAATCCCTGTCATTTCACACGGAAAATGGTATGTTTTGAGCGTTTGAAGTGGACGAACAATCAGCGTACGTAATCGAGTTTCATGCCATCATGTCTTTCTGCCCAGCAGCGCTGGAAACCGCTTTCATGCGTCTTGGTTGTTGGTAGAGGCCTGAATTCTATTTGAAATAGTTTCAAAGGCTTGAAGGAGTCACCCCTTGCTTCAGGCAATTCATTAACGGCTCCTTCTTCATTGACAAAGTCTCGGGTCGCACCTGGGGCTGGTCTTGGTTCTTTCTTATACCCGGAAGTAGGATCTATGTTGAAAACATGAGCAAGGAGCCCTTAGATGTACATAGAGGATCTCTAACTGCTGGCGCAGGATGCTTACTAGTAAACCCTATGGATACTTGAAGCAGCTTATTATCAAATGGAGGCATTCTTGTGTGAGGAGCCCCTATTGCACGAAGGAAAACTGGTTCAGAAGGAATGCTAGCTATATGCTTAAGAAAGGTTTTGATTCGAGAAACGAAGTAGCTCAACCGATAAGGCTTGAGTGCTCGTACGAAAGGTTACTTTAATAGAGTTACATAAAAGGAACGAGTACGTGACAGGAAAGAAAAGCAACTCCTCTTAGTTCCCTGCGGGGCAGTTACACTTCTTCCCCAGACAGACAGTAAGACTCGCTCACTCGGGCGCGTAACCTCGTCTCACCCCCCTCAGCATATAGATCCACCCCCTCAATGGAAACTCTTCTTATTACATTACGGAAGGAAAGGCATAAGTCCAAAAGAAGCACGGGCATGGGACTTGAATGGGCATGCTAGAATAAGTCCTTTCGATCCTCAGAAAGGAGTCTGCGCTCGCCCATCTCTTTTTATTGATTGTAATTCAAAGTCAAGGTTCTATGCTTGTTCACTAGAATAAGGGAAAATTACTCGACCATAGGGTGACGAAGGAAGCTTGTTAGAATTAGAAAAGGAAGTCACTGAATCAAGTCCCATTTGATAGTTAACCCCCATCATCCATCAATGGAGGAAGGCGTAAAGGTAACCTCAAACCCTGTTGATGAAGGAAGGCATCTCACCAAGGCCTTAGCGCATGCAGCCCACAGGAGCACAGAAGGAGGCCAATGTTGTAATAGCAATGAAGAAGGGCAAGCCCTCATCCCCCAAATACCGAGTCCTAGCCGCCTCTTTATCTATCTCCCTTTGCTTCTAAGGTGACCAAGCCCACTTAGGAAGAGAAAGTCAGCGAATGGTTCCATGGCAACATCAATCGCATTAGGAAGAGCGTCTGCCTTCCTTTTTTTCACCTTGGGGATCTTAGCCTGACCGGCCTAATGCACCCCTTGGGCCTTGATCGATCCCAGGAGCTCAAGACAAGAATAAGGAAGATGAATGCCAGCCCTCTAACTAAAACTTAAACTATCCCACATACGATAAGGAGATGTATACGATAGCGCTGACTTGGAGGCACTATTTGTTCGGGAAGGAGACGCTTTACGAATAGGCCACTCTGATCAAGAAAGTCCTTCAGTATCTACAGATGCAGTCCAAGCTTCAGGGGGCGCGTCATATGAAGTGAGTTTCAGTTCCTGCAACGGTTCGAGTTGGTGATCAAGTACAAGAAAAGAAGGGCCAACGACGAGATTTTCGACCCCCCTTTCTATGTTATTAGTAAAGCGCCGCAACTGCTGTTTCTACCACTTTATTGGACTTCGGGGACTTTACGGCAGATCGGAAGGACGTCGAAAAAGGCTTCTTTAGGATTGTAGGCGGCATTTTCGGCCAAGCCCGGATGCTCAGAAAGCACTCCTTGAAAAAGGGAATAACATTCATGTTTCAGCTCCCGGATCTGGAGATCCCGATTCTCGAATGAGATTACTTGATTATATTCCCTTTGAGACGAAGCTTGATCCAGTGCCATTTTTACTTCACTCCAATATGACCCTTTTTCTTTATCAAGAAGAAAAATGCTATTTTGATTCTCGAGTCTTACAATCCGATTCCTGATTGAGGACTCCAGGCTAACATTCTGTACAAAAGATCTTTGGTGTGAAGGTCCTGCTTCATCGCCTGCTACCCTTGGGATCGAAGAATTCACCGACGTGCCCTCCTTTTCGGACTTCAGCTGAAAGACCTAGGAGATTAGACAGTATGGAACCGGAGCCAAGAGCTACACATATGCATGGGTGTACCCTCACGTAAGCGAGCCTCGCTCTCTCTCCTTTGTTTTGTTACCGGGCTGCTGATACAGAATAAAATAAGTCTTTGCTTTCGTGTTCGTGATTGATATTTTTTATGCGGGCATTAATAAACCGATCGTAGTCGCTCCAAGCACAATCATCACTGGCTTGTTTTCGTTGAGTTCCTTGGCTCTAGCACGGCCTATAATTACCCTTGGATTTAGAAGGTCCCCGTATATGACCGTGGATACGAAGGGCAAGTGTTCGGCTCAGAATAAGAAAGAAGTCGTGGGTCTCAGTCAAAGGCCTACTAGAAGGGCAAGCGCCAAAAGCCTGAAAGTCACTGGTGTGGCTGCCAAGCTAGTTGAAGTGAGGCTTCGCTGGGAAATAAAAGAAATACGAGACATGAGTGGACTGAGCCCGGTTGGAATACGACGAGTAGGGTTTAATCAATAAATAGGCGAACTAGGTGAGTGATACTAGACGAGTTAGTACAGAAGGCGGAGTTAGGCCTCGCCAATGAGAGGACAACAATATCGTTGCTCGAACGACCTGCAAAGGCTACCAGTACCCGATCGATAACCGAAACCTACCACTGACTGGTAAAAAGCATAAATTGCCGACCGATTGGCATAGAAAGTGAGGTGCGGATAGAAAGCAATTGGTCAACATCTCACAAGCATCGAAGGCTTTAATCCAATGCGGGTAGGACTCAAGGAATTGAACCCAGATAGGATAGATACAGCCTGTTACCTGCCGATCCAATTACCGATTGGTAACCAGACCAAGTAAGAAGACACTTTGGGATGATTTGCATTTGCCACTGGCCGAGTTAGTCACGAAGTTGAGATCCACCTATTTATTATATAGGGTAGGGTGACCCGCCTGGATAGCACTGTTGATCCCGACCTCATATAATATTGGTGACGACCTGGCGGCTGTTTCTCCCGAATCTGATTGATATCGAATCAACTATCGAAAATGAACTAAACTATAAGCATAGGCGGGCACCTGACCTGCCAAACGTATTATTCTCCCTGCCAAGTTTACTACCCGCTAACGGATCCGATAAGAGACTCCAATAGCTAGAGTACTCTTCGCTACCGGTACCGGAAAATAAGGCACATAGGAAGGGGTTTCATTCATAACGAGTAAGTGCCCCGGCAGTCTCTCATTCATACATTGGAAAAAAAAAACTTTTTTCTAAGATAAGATAGTGACGGCGCAAGCAAATACATTCTCCGTGCCTTTAATCCTACGCAGAAGAGACTTATGGTCACTGCTAACCCTGGTAAGGATGTATCATGAGAAGGTAACTGTGCCAAGTATGGGCTGACGCTCTTCGCGGGATGTCGATGAAGACTAGATCTGAGTGATTCATCTCACTCTCACTCTATGAGATTTTTAGGTGACGGGGATGGGTATAATAGGTTTAATATAATCTGTCTTCAGCGAATCTGAAGAGGAAGAAGTTTTATCGTTTTTTTTGTTCTCCCTTTTGAGATCTGATCCCATCGACCTACCAGCTCCAGCAGAAAGGGAAAATCAAGCAAGGCTAGCCTACTGTCTTATAAATAAAATAGTCCGAAATGCTTCGCCTATCGGCTCAGTTAGTTACACCAACCCTTTGTCTACGACAAACTTCGCTCTGTCATCTTTTCAGCGCATTATTCGGTTAACCCTTATTCATTTGGTAATTTCCTCTATCAATCTGTCCGAATCCAGGTCTCTCGAGCCTCACCTTAGAACCAAGCAGATTCCTTCTCTGTTCAGTGATAGTAGTTCCTAACAGAACTACCTTAGGGTGACTCTTTCAAGGCAGTTCCGGGAGGGAAGGTTGCGTTAGCAAGGGGTTGAAACGCCGACCTAGTCCCATGGAGTGCGCGTAGAAAGCGCTCTGGAATCCCAGTTCAGCAAGGAATGCTGATGAACACAGGCCTTGGTTCTTCACTTGTGCCAAGATTTCTTTCCACCAGCTCGCCGACCCGACCGTTGCTTGAACACCGTTTTCTAGTTGCGGGGGACAAACTGAACTTCTATTAGTTCACGAGATTTTTGATATTTTTCCGACGAGCTGCCTTCTTGAATTGCTACCATGTGAACACTTGCTTGCTAACCCAAACCGCGGGTTTCGGATTTGAGTTCTCCATCATGATGCAAGACCCATTTTTGTTATAGGGTTAACATGTGCTCAAATGGTTTTTTATTACCCCTGACTCCCAAAAAAAAACAAAGCTCTTCACCTTTGTTTGAAAGGGTCATAGCCCATTTCCGTCATCAAGTGAATGACTTTAGAATCATGCAGATGCAGCAAAACGGGGAGTGACGCTTCACGACCTTCATTCTTGTCGACAGTTGTGGGAACATCGAACTTTCGTAGAAGATAACGTAAAGGAGGAGGTCTAGTGGCAGGGCGTCTCCTCTTCCCTCTTCTCTCCGCCTTAGTGGCATCAACTGGTATGACCACGTTTGGAGAGATCTTTTTTCTTTTTTATGGAACCTCTTCGAGAGAGACTCAAGATATTAAAGATGGGATCACTTTCTCGACGTTGATCACTAGAGATGTAGCGATACGTCTTGTCTTCTTCATGGTCGGCCTGCGACCTGCTTCAATATTCTTATTGAATTTTTCGGAGAAAGCCATGAGATCTGGAGGTAAAGGAGCTTAATACGGGATGGCTTACTCATAGGCGGAAAGGGATGAAAAAGTCCGACTATCAGTCAAAGGCAAGCTAGGAATGCGGGCTAGAGCCAAAAGTACGTAGGATCGATCTACGGCTGTCAAGCTTTTAGGCAGTGATGGCAGATAGTGAAGTTCGAAGGGGAGATGGATTTGCTACCTTACCTGGTGATTAGTCTTCTTTCAGGTCGGGACTCGAGGGTGAGGGGAAGGAGCGGTAAAGAAGTAAGGAGGTCGACTAGTTCTTAGCTTGATTGAACTCAGCATAGTTAGAGATTAGAGGAGATAGCTTTTCTTTCTATTGCTTGAGTTGAATCAGTTGACAAAAAGCTCGAACGTAATTGACTTCTTTCTTAAAGGAAGAGATGATTTGGAGAAGAATTCATTCCTCTCCGAGCAGTGAAGTGCCATATCCTAGAGAGAGGGCTTTACCGGTCGTTAAGATAGAGTCGGTGTCGGTAGCTGTTCTTGCTTAGCGGGATCAGGTCACCAATCGGTGACATAGTTTAGGAATGAATATCCGTAACTCCCATTCCAGTACTTGAACTGACAAAATTGAATAAACAATCAAGACCTGGCTCAAGGCTAACCCCTCTACACTCAGGGTCAGGAACGGGAAAAGAAGAATAAGTAGGACAGGCTCGAGGTCAATTCTTTCTTTTAGGAGAGATCCCACCCCCTTCTTTAGCGCTTGTTCGTAATAGAATACTTCCTTCTCGTTCTCGGTGAAGGAATCGGAGCTGCTATATAATCAGCATCTTACTCTTTAACGGCAAGCTCAGCAACGAGAAGTTTTCCTCTGCTGGAAAGCAGTCCTTCACGGATATGGGAGCTTACTCCGCTGTTGCTGGTTTAGTAAGCTAAGCATTTCCTTCCTTTATGATTATGAAAAAGGAATGGATAGAGAGGAAGGCTCCAGGGTTTGTTTCTCTTGGTGTCAACATAGGAATGGGAGCAGTTTGAATGGATGCCTTTTTCCCTTGTTGAATCAGCCAAGTCAGTAGCCTTTCTTTTATGCGGGATTGCCTGTTGATGCAAGGAATAAGGGCTGGCTTGATGCCAAGAAGAAGCTGGTGGAGGAATAACGGCAGCTAAATCATCTGCTGCACAGTAGTACGTATTAGGCAAATGGGATTTTTCTTTCCTAGGCTCAGAACCGAGTTCTGGAAAGGTAGTGAAATGAGTAAGGAAGTCAACCCCATTCATTAGACCACTCGCTGTAAAGGAGAAAGCCAAAACTCTATCTTTAGCGGCCAAACAAAGCCTGAAAGAGTGAAAACCCTGCTACTTATTAATCGAACTCGGAACCGGCTCAAGCCATATAAGATAAAGAAAGGCTACTCCGCTTACCTGACTTACCTAAGGGAGGTTGACTCAGCTCGGATTGCTTGAGTCGCCGGAGTTGGCGGATATTCTTTATTTCTCCATTCCATTAATAAGAATACGTAGGTCGTGAACAAAGCTAGCATAGCAGCCCATAGGCCATTTCCTAATCCCATGGTCTGACCACTAACGGCAGTAATTCCAACAAGAACTTATTCAATAGTACCGTCCTCTTCCTCTCCTATAGAAGTCAGGTAGCGGCCAATAGATCTATCTACTATTCGAGCCGGGAAAAGTCCTATTCTATTTGCCGTGAAGAAAGTACCAAATGAGACTTGCCTAACAACAAAACAAACCTTAGAACTCCCACTGCACTACGTCTTCCCTGTCTGAAAGAGAAGTGAAGTGACCAATAGGTATTGGGCACGAACGCTATAAGATAGCTTGCTTTCCTGAATTTACCATACGATCTGTACCGAACCTTATTTATACGAATAAAGAACGGAACTATTGGTGGGAGGCCTAACGACTGCTGTTGAGAAGAGGAATTCTTTGTTTGATTCAGACGATTCGTTCACATCGGATGCTTAGCGGGATAAAGGCTCTTTGAAGGAAGAATGTGCTCTTAGTAGTAATCCTATCCTATGCAGAAGACGATCTGTGGCATTCAACTGAATAAAGACTAAATCCAAGCAAGCTTTGTTAGGGGAACTTCCCTTATAGCCTTTCCCCGTGGAAGTACGATTTTATTTGGTGAAAGGATAGCAGTCAAGCCACAAGAGAAGAGATCATTAACATCGACGCTTCCAAGATCCAACCTAAGAGAGTAGGGAGTTCGGTCAGAGACTAGAAAAGTACGAAATCCTCCTGACTTTCCAGTCTTTTTCTGAAGTTCCTGATAGATTACTGTCAAATAGGTTCTTCTGCCGCTTCATTGTAAGATCGGCATACGAAGGTGTCAGCACTAAGAAAGCAAATCGTACAATAACAACAGTACTAAGTTAGAAGGAAACTAAGCATCAGGCCCTAAGCCAAAAAAATGGGATAGTACCGTCAGTGTCATCACTGAATCGGGTACATCTGGGTTGGTGGAAACTAGGTCCGCGTGTCAAAGAAGATCCCCGTTATTGAGTCCCTTCTAAGCAGGCTCAGGATATGGGCAGCGCATATGACAGGCGATCAGGGAATTTTCTTCTTAATAGAGTACCAGACTTCTCACACGGCTATATGACCAAAGATCAGGTCGGAGACCAAACAAACTTCCCTTAGCTACTTTGAAACAACACATTTCACACTTAAAAGGGCTTAACGATGCCATAGTCTGTACACGCCTGACTTATCCCTTATTCAGGATTGGTTATTTTTCTAATACCGAAACGAACTTAGTTTCTCTAATTCTAACCGGAGCGATGTTGGGAACTTGCACTCCTTCTAACAAAAGCTGGATTCTATCTCTTCCTTCTGTGAAGCGTATCTATTTGTTGGTTGATTGGCTTGTGGTGCTGCTCTAACCACGCTGTGGAGTTGAACCACAGTTCTTCCTTACCTTTCGTGGTGAAATTCCACTTCCGTTTTTCATAGCTATTATGGAGGAACCGCTGCCCTCACTCAATTCTAATCTCGAAATCTTTACCCGATCTGGAAATGCTTATCTTATATGGCACCATAGGTCTTAGTTTCGTTTCCTATATGCGCTTTCGTTCCATCCGACTTCAAGAACTTGTAGGGGGCCACCCACCCTTTCCCCTTTACCCTCTCACTCCCTAAGGAATGAAAGGCCACATCTAACTTTGCCCAAACCACTGGAATACGAATGAGATCTATAATTACACCATATAATAGTACATGGCTTTTCTTCTCGAACCCACCTCCTCCAAATTAATTGCACCTACATAAATAATTGCTGAAGTAATTCAACAACTTGTTGAAATTCGGCACTTTGGGGACCCAATTCCGAAAGATTTCGATATATAGGAAGAAGGTGCTCCAAGGACCTTGAATTGTTATGAACGTAGATGCCAATTTGTGAAAAGGTGAGTCCAGGCGGAAGAGAAAAGTGATCACCATAAAAACGAAGTACTAATTCGTGAATTCTTCTTTCAATCTGCGATTGGGCCGTATCAAAACAAATGTCCCAAAGCCGATTTTCCATTTCCATGCATTTTATCTAAACAAGCATCCCCTCGTGCGAAATGCCCGATACGTTATAAGAACGATGAGCGGACTAGCCGCAACGCCAATTATATGAATGAGCTGAGAAGTTCTTTCGGTAAGAACAGATGATAGTAATTCGGTCATGGATCTTGTTTCCAGGGTGGCAATTCTTGTTCCCTCTTCTTTTTACCCTTTAATGGGGGGGCCGCCTTGCGCAGCTTTAGAAAGGAGAGAATTTAAGAAAGTCACTCTCTCCAACCTTTTCTATCTATCCTTAGAAGTTGGGCGAGAGAAAGTCAATATGATATTTGCGTTGGTTTTTCCAACGAAACTAAGCACTTTTTTTTTATTTATCATTCGGAAGGCTCAGTCCCACACTCTGACTTCAATGATGGGAACAACCTCCGCACTCCGGCGCTCCAATGAACAACAGTTCTCCGCCTTACTTTATTTAGAATAGTGGTCGATCCCTCGGGAGTTACATTCGTAACTTAATGTTATGTTCACGCGGTGATATTATATCTTTCCAAGAGTACTACCCTGTACGTAGTCTATGTCTGGGGAGCATACTTGACAGGAGATAGACACAGGCGGTAGAGAGGTCCCCCACTTCGATTCCCGCCCCGTTAGCATCTCCGATCCGAGATAAGGGATTAGTCCGTTAGGTCTTTTCGGTCCGGAGCCGGCCGGTAATGGACCTACTTACCTTGCTTGTGGACCAGCTGCAGAGCTAACCCTTGTTCTATTGGTTTGGCGGTTGCTACCAAGACGATTTCTTTATGCCCATCAAAGGACCTCGAGATGCTAATCCACGAAAAACGATACGAGAAATTCGAAAGAACTCATATACGGAACGAGGGCGACCCGTGGAAATACATCGGTTTCTTACTCGTGCAAAGGAACTATTTCTTGGCAACTTGGACAACTTATAACGAAGTTTGTCCCGCATATCACTAGGAAGATCGGAATCTTTACAAAAGGCTTTATAAAGCTTTCGTCTCAATTCATATTTAGCCGCGAGCAATCTACGTTTGTGATCTCGTATATTTCGCTTCTCCGACATCTCTTACTGAGTTTCCCCCTCATCTTTTTGCAAAAAGCCGCTCCACGGTGGTAAAGTCTCATCTTGTGTGTTGGCCGAAGTGACAATAGTCACATTGAACCCTCGAATATGTTCGAAGATCTCGAAATGATCTTCCAGTTCCGGGGAGAATTCGCAAAACTCCGTTTCCATCGAGAATTGAATGGAGTTTTCCCGTATTTCGACCGGAGAATCTAAGAGAGACATTACTGTCGAGATTCTGACCGAAAAATTAGACATTCCATGCCCTCGGAGAGTGCTTTGTCGTGCTAGGTCACTGACATATCCTTTGTCTTTATTTGACCCCAAGAATGGATTGGATCGAAACGACTTTCCTGTCGAACCCCTTTGTGTCTGTATGAATTTCTGACCGCGCGGAATCTCCATAGCCAATTTTCCATTTTTGATTATGAAATCATAGGGTGCCTTTGGTACTACTCTTATTTCAAACGATCCAGGAACTTCCATAACGTTGGCGTGATTCGGTTTGAGCAACGGATCCTGACGTGATACATCTTCGTAATGAAAATAGAGTGGAAACATGAGTTGGCTTTTACATAAAGTCTCTATAGAATGAGCACTGTTAACTATCTGCTTCAAAAAGATAGTTGGTTGAATGAAAGAAAAAAACGAAGAATTCTAATCTAAAAAGAGATGAGAGTGGGTAACGGCTCTTAGAATACGGCGATATGGAACGCTTTGCCGTGTACCCAAATTGAGAATTTGGGTTAGATGACCCGCATAAGCGTCTTGACTAAGCGCGTATCCATTGGGATAGAAAAGAAAGCCTCGGATCTCATCTCTTTTTTCAAAAACAACTTCAGGAGAATACCCGTCCGCCACAAGTGCGGCTTCTATGTGTCTTTCGATTGGAAGTTGAGTGCGAACGAAGGAGTCGAGGATTCGCTCGTTATAAGCTATCCCCCACAAATTCGCCCGCAATCGACCAGCGAGCTCTGCTCGCCGGGTGTTCTCATCGAGAAGGGGAGGCTCCAGTTCGGGAATCACAGGTTGCTGATTAACGCTAGCTTCGCTGGATTCGCCCGAAGATGGCATCGGTTCCAACAAGACACGTTCCTCGAAACTTCTCCAGCCCGAGGTCGATGCGCCTGAAGGCACGTTGGAGGGTTGCTCCGCTGCAGGATTGGCAGCAGGTTGACCTCCTGCTGGATCCTGCATGTGCAAGGTATACCCCCCCAGGCCCGAAACCACACAAATAAGAATTATTACGGGACCGAGACATTCCCAACCCACAAGCCGAAAAAGAGCGCGAAGGCCAGTCTGTAAGAGGGCACTCTGTATCTTCACGAAACTAAAAACCAACAAATCGAAACAGAAATAAAGACACAATAGAACTAGTGTAAAAATGATGCAAGGGCTTATGAATCTACGAAATGTAGACTTAAGATGTGGAGAGAACGGGCGAAGCATATTCATTCTTTGAGATTATTTCGTTTCCTGTACTCTTTCTTTGAACCTTTCTTCTATTTCTACTTGGATGAAAAGAGCGCTCCTAAATGAAGCCCTTCTCTTATATATGATACCACTAAATGAAAGAATCTGACTTGTCCCCAACGAAAATGTTATTTCTTTTCTCTACAATTCACCTTGTGATTCATTCAAAAGGTCGAGCATTTTTCGCTCAACTAACAGCACTTATATACACAATTATCAGTCTAGGTTTCCACAAGGCATGCAAGCGAGGCCTATGTGGAAGAAAGAAGTCAAGTTGGACAAAAGAGAGAAAGCACTCGCGGCACACTGACTATATCGACAAAGAAAAGTAGTGGTCATGAATATACACCGGCGCTGCCTGCGCGGTCTTGGGAAATGGTTGCTTGTCAATCAACATCTGTTTTCCCTTATCGGGAAACTGAAGCAAGCCTCCATCAATCTTGTCCTGTATTGCGTGGCGGAAGGCTACGCAGTCAGCTGTGGCGTGACTATTACTGGCATGAAACTTGCATACGGCTTTCTGTCCCTTTAGTGCGTCTAACTGGACTTGATGCTCTGGGGACCCAACTAACCCGACTTTTTCCAAGCAATCATAGATCTCATCGGCCTTTGAGACATCGTACGTGAAGTCACGTGGCCGATTGCCAAATTTGCCTGCAGTCCGCTCCATACCAGGCTTGTTTAGCATGGCAGCCTGATTGGGTGGGGCTTTGCGTAGAGCAAGGCAAACAACTGGCTTAGTGATCTTGATCTCCGCCACCATTGCATCAAGTCCGACTTTTCGCAGCAAGCGCTCGTGGCGAGTGACCTTGATAGCCAAGTCACAGAGATCATTGAATTGCTGGAGCGCAGTGTAGTTTTCTTCGCTGGGCTCAAGGTTCGTGATCAAGACCGATAACGTGGCTACGAGCTATTTCCTTACTCAGAAGAGAGCCCCAAGCGGGCACGGTGGCAAGACTTTCTGGTGGGGTTCGACATGGTCCTCGAGTACAAGCCCGGGAGGACCAATCAAAGAAAGTTGCCGACGCACTAAGTCGAAAGGCCGAGTTGGCATCCAACAAGTTAGAAGAGATAGCAGACATGAGCCAACTCAAAGGGGCCATCCCCGAACGCATAAGAGAGGGGTTGGAAAAGGACCCCGTAGCCCAGACCCTGCTGAAAAACGTGAGAAGCTTCAGTTAGAAGTTCCGCTCGAGTAGAACGGTTGTTGGTGCTCTATTTCATATCCTCCTCCTGTTGGTGAGTTACCTCTTCCCTTCCTTCCTTTCCATTTAATCACTGACAAAACCTACCTTTCAAACTTTTATAGCAATCAATCGAACGGGTAAGGCCGAGGCTAATAGGAAGTACAGATATTCATTAAACCAAAAACCAACCACCGAAACCGATCGGGGAGACCGGGGGATATTTTATCAATCACAGCCCGGAAAGGAATTGCTTACTACAGACAGACGGGATGAAATAGCCGCTTCTTCTCAAGCGGCTTATTCGAGAACACCGTATTCAATTGCAGCTCTTACTGTAACAGAAAAGATTAGCACCGGCTACTCTCACAGAAGATACGATCACACCAACAAGACCTGAAAGACCGGTTAATGGAACACTTACCTATACCTATGATGATTCAATTGCGACAACAACTCGAAAGGCGAAAACAGCTACTTCTGTGGCATTTGTCCCTGAGACGCCAAGATCTTCCTTCTTGCCTTGCCTTCCTCTTCACCAGCAGGAGTAGGCGATAAGCCAAGCCCTGGGCAATATTGGAAATCTTCAGCAAGCCCCCTACCTTACTTATCGAGAAGGGGTATTCTATTAGATTAGTAAAGGAAACTTTCTTAGTTATTAGTAATTCGCTCGCTTAAAGAAGACAGCCTCCCAATAAGAGTTCAGTCGTTAGGCCGAGAAGAAAGACGGACTTCCATTTGCTATCTCCTTGCCTCAAGGATCTTCTCTTCGGTTAATCCAATCCCTTCTTTCTTTTAACTAATATCCTGTCTTCCCCGCTCTTCTCTTTGATTCCGCAAAGAGGATCTTTCTTTCCAGTTCCAGCAAATCAGATCTTTATCTCGTATGCAGTCTGTGCTTTATAGTCTATTTCTTTTCCCCCTTCGCTCGTGACCAGGGAAGCTTCTCGGTAAGCATTCCTTTAGCAAGCGCTATGCCCCTCTTAAGGTAGGGAGTGCAGAATCAACTAGGGCTAACCTCTCTTTAGCCTATCTGTCCTCATGCTAGCCAATCTCTGGCAATTGGTCTATGGCAAAGGGTCATATTCAAGATGTGAACAAATCGGATGTGCACATTCATGCAAGATCCGGTGCTCTCTTTGAAATATCCGCTCTTAGAAGAAAAAGTTCTTTCGGAAGAGAAGAAGTTGCAGAATCCGTCAGCTTGCCACAGAACTCATCCAGCCAGAAGGAGTATGCAGCCAGACTGACTACGGAGATAGAAAGAAGAGGATGGGAAGATGAATCAATATTAAAAATAGGTTGCTAGAGAAGAGGATCTTAGATAGTGCACGAATGAATGCATAGTGAAAGTCAGTCTTGGGGTAATATCCTCTTTCCTGCCCCTAGGTCCTAGGTTGCAAGTCAGCTGCTCACTCTCTCTTTCTTCGAATTCAATGTCTTAAGCAGCATGTAGCAAAGATCGATTTGAGATTCAATGTGGGACCTGAAAACAGAAGCTAGAGTTGAACGATCTACTTTTCTATCCTGTGGGCCTATCATAAGGAAATAAATAAGGTCTCTTCTTTATAGAATAGAAAGTAGCCTGGTCTGTCTCTCAATCAGTCTGTCCAGTCAAGTAGGAACCTGGATAGGTTATGTAGGCGCTCGCTGCTTATCAAAGAATGCTATTCCCATAGCGGGCTCGACTATGAATGGTCAAAAAGACATTCTTTTGAATGATAGGATAAAGTGAAGCTTAGGGGTGAAGCGATAGGAGAAAGATCCGCTTAGGGGAAGGACGAAGAAGAGCTTAGCGCAAGAGATATTATTCTCTAAAAGCAGCTACCGGGTGCGAATAAACAACTACCATTTAAGCTGACAGCTACACGGCACTACTTATGACTTCTTAATCCTGCTCCTAGACAAACGAAGAAGCAAGGAAATAGGAACTATATAAGATATAAGATCTTTTATCCCTGAAAAGCTACAACTCTAAATCCTGAGTAAGGAACTACCTAGCTACCTTAGGACGGATTGCCGAAGAGAAGAACAGCTCCAAGGCAAAGAAATGAAGCAAGACAAAGTGAAGGACAGACAGAGCCAAGCTCAATTCATTGTTACAGGGTGCCACGCGCTGATAAAAGCACAAGAGGCACAAAGCAGCAAGGATGAGGAAAGGACAAGAACGAGAACATCGAAGCAAAAATATAATATTAATTGCTCTTTTTTCTTTCTGTCTTTCTTCTCCTGTTGCTTCTTACTATACTTGAATCCCTAATAGGCTGTTAGCAATAAGAAGAATAGGCTGCCTCCGCTCCAGCTTGCTCTACCACCTATGCAATCACAGCTCAGTCATTGACTGGCGAACTAAAATGGATAGCTGCTGGGAGAATTGCGACTGATGAATCGCGATCAGCCGCTGATTCCCTTGCCGTTAGATCCGTGCCTCAAGACTCTGCTACTGGGACTCGGTCGGAAGAATCTACTGCAGCCATCTCTACCCACCTTTATGAATTCTAACCTCAACCAGCCATGACAAGGCTGAATTTCTTAGAACCCGTTGTTGTTTAGAAAGACCGGGAGCTGGGAAAGACGCTCACTCATACTGACAGAAGGCATTTTTAAAGATAGCGGACAAGCAGAAGAACAAATACACTGGTTGGTAGCGCTAACGACCTCCATAGATAGCATAAGGGGGAGAAGTGGACGTTTCTTCTGATCAATCAAGTCCCCTTCCCTGGGAGGGTGAGAATAACTAGTATTGGTTCTCTTTCTTTCATTGAAAAAGAAATGTTTTGGAATAATATAGTATAGTGTTTAAGCTGCGTTTACTACAAATGGGCTGAGCCCGGATCCGGATCTCATTAGCTTGGCCCAACCGGAGGGACTAGAAGGGGGAAATAGCCAGGCGCCAGAGAACCAAGCTCGCTCTCACTACTTATGGATAGACGTGGGTAGGATAATAGGCTGGCCTCCCGTTGAAGAAAAAACAGTCTCGACGAGCCTTGACCGGGCGGGGTAGGCAGAAGTTGATCCGGTAGATCGACTAGCAGTTTCAGCTACTGCTCGTGATAATGATTTTGCTTATTCTCTTCTCACAACGTGCCTAGCTATTATGTTCTGACTCATGCATTTGCCGGTAAAGCACGTCCAAAGTGATGCGCGCTTCCATAGAAAAGAAAGAAGGACGCCCGCCTTCAACTCATCATATGGCTATGCTTATGCGCGAGAACTTTTGTACATACAATCATGAAAGAGCATTTCGAGATGGAAGCAAATACTTACTTACAATGAAATCACAGACTCAGTAACCGGGGAAGCTCTCAAGGCAAGGTAGCCCAACTTCTTTCGCACCGCTTTCACAGCCCAAGAGAGAGCTCAGCGAGGCATATCATCTAAGGTAGGACTTTCATGCTAATTTGAATATGTAGTTGACAAGGCCTCTCTCTGTCTAAGCAGGAAAATCAGGAGTTTCCCATCATGGAGGGGTGGCGAGAGGCTTAAAACTATTCAATCTAAGCTTTAGATTAGAAAAGAATCGACATCTTTCATTTTCCATCCACGAATGTTAATGCTTCGATATCAATGAATTTGAGGGCATTGCCCAGTTCTTATAACACATCTATGATACCAACAAGAACAACTTCATCCGAGACAGAAGCTGGAATTGGATCGATGAGGTTACTCTTTACCCCTTTTCTTTTGGCACTCATCCGGATTGTTCTTCTTGGATTGGTTTCCCCTTTACTTTGCCTAAGCCAAGCTTCACATTAAACACAAGAATTGGACCACTTTGTGGGGCGAGTTTGCTATTGCTAGAAGTTCGAAAGGAGTAGTAATAGGGGCTTTGGGGCATTCCCCCAGGGCATAACTAATTAGCGGCCTATTCTTTTTTGTCTAATTCAATTCCCATCTCTCAAGCGGAACTAAGGTAATAAAATAAATAAGGTAAGCCCAAGCAGCTGCTATTTGAACAACGGATTCAGCCATTGAAGATCTACAACTTATGACTCCACTGGTAGTATACTAGATGCAACCTATTCTGTAACAAGCGATTCTGGCTATAGCACCAGCTCATTCCCTGACTTCCTTTCTTCTCTCAGGACATTCTCTTCTTTTTCTTTAACTATGTCATTTGCTTTCACTAGCACCGGTTAGGAGAACAGTAAGACTTCCTCCTGTCCCACCGACTAATCGAAGGCTATTGCTTCTGTCTTCGTCTTGATGGCAGCTATCTTTCTAAACAGGAGAGAAAGAAAGCCCTAAACTCAGTTACTTTTCAAAGACACAGCTTAACCACACTAAATCAGTCTAATGGGATGGGATCTAGAGGCTCTCTATATAGAGCTCGCTTCGACCGCTTAAGGAACTGCTACTGACTCTTTCTCTTTTGGAGCGTAATTACCTTCAAAACTTCTTCTTTCAAAACCTTCCTCTTCCTGGGCTTGGGCCTTGGGCATATAGCCTAGTTTTCGAATGCCTTCCCTCTTGTCAGATGAACCCCTCCCCTGCAATTGGCTATTTATTTTATTGCTACTGCTAGCATTAGCACTACCGTCGCTTCTGATCTCTCTGCTAGAACTCAACCAAAAGGAGGCCTAAAGGCAGTTCCTTTCCTTAGTGCAATGAGGTCCTTGCCTTCCTGCTCTGATCCAGCTACCCCTCTTCTTTTAATGCCTACAGAGAGGTTTAGTTAGCCTTTTCTGCCGACTAGCAGATGTGGCATATTAAGATAGTGGATCGAGAAAGCTCGGCCCCAAGTGCTTTATTAAAGGAGGTCATCGGTAGCCTACGATCCCTTTCTTACTGATAGACGGTGAACCAGAGCGAATAAATTGAGATCTTTTCCTCTCCTTTCAGTCGAGTGGCTTTCGCTCCTAAGGGAATAAAAGTACTATCATTAAAGCAGGGTGACATATTACCGTTGACCTCAGACCTCACACCAGATTTCCTCTTCCCGATCCCCCGAAAAAGGGAAGATGCTCCTTTAGGTAGGAGCTACTTAACTTTCTTCGGCGCTCCCTTCGAACTGATATCCAAAGATTCCCTGTAACAGGATGGTTTGAAATGATGGTTTATTACAGGTTCTGGTGACATGAATAGGATGAGCATACGAATGAGCCGGAACATGGATAACGTAGTGGTTCGAGCCGGTCGAGAGTACGAGATTACTGACCGAAGACTCTTCCATTGAGATGGGCCGAAGCCCTGCTAGCGAAGGAATGCATCCAACAGTGTTCCATTGGTCCTATAATGCCAGAATTTGCTCATAAATAAACTTTGTTCTCCCGGAAATCACTTCAATTATAATACATGACTTATGTTACTTCGATCTGATACCTCTCGATTCAGAGAGGAAATGCGCATTTGTATCATTTTGAGTCTCCCCATCTCGATCTCTACTAATTGGATATGGGACTGGTTGTGAAGGGAAGCTTTATGGGAGAAAGGAGGAAAAGGTCAGGCGTAGCTAAAGGCTTGACTCAAACATATGGGATAGATTACGAGGAAGCCTTTGCCCCGGTAGCCAAGATGAAGTCTGTTCGTCTCCTGCTCTCTATTGCTGCGAATCGAGATTGGCCTCTGTTCCAATTAGATGTTAAAAATGCCTTCCTGAACGGGGACCTACAGGAATAAGTTTACATGAGTCCTCCACCCGGTTGTGTAAGGGGGAGGAGAACAAGAGAGGTCAACTGGAGTGGAAGCCAAACGACGGGGCCGAGAATCTGTGATCGATCCGAAGAACCACTGCCAGATACGATTCTGCTCCCCCTTCGTACTACCAAAAAATGAGATTCTTGCCCGGCTTTCTTTCGGCTTAAGAAGGCTGCGGTGAGAATGAGGATCACTTCGGAACTCTAGGAAAATGGGCGTTTTAGGGCGGGATCTAAAAGTTCTCCAACGTGTTGCGGAGCCTTCGGCCGTGAGAGGGTCTTTTGGCTTCCTCAGGGCCGTGTGAAGCTTAGCTTGCTTTAGCAGCCACGTGATGATTCAAGGTTCGTGGTAGGCGTAGGAGCTGGGCGAAGCGGTAGCGAAGCTCAGGTGGTGATGCAAGTGCGCGGTGAGCGTAGTAGCCCCCTCGGGCATGCTCTTTGTACAACCAAGCGAAGAGCTAGTGAGGGCCGGAATGGAATATCGTATGTAGTGTAGAATCGGATCTGAAGCTCTTTACTAGGATTGGAACAAGCGAGGAACGAGTGACCACAAGCTCCGCTTAAGCGCTCGACATGCAGTTAGCTTAAAACATGTTCATCATGTGGCCGAGCGAAGCGCACCTGTGTGAAGCAGCCTAGCATCACTTTAGATAGGAGCAGAATGGATTACTTACAACTGAAAGTAAGTTCTTCGGATCGATATATCGTACGACGTAATGGAGATCTTGGTCTAGATCCGGTGGTTCGCAGAATTCGGGACCTAACGATGTTCGATTCGTCACATGAACGGGAGCGGACGATTCCCTCGTCTCTCCCTTTTCGGGGAATGGCTGCAATCACAAGCAAGTGATTGAATGAGTGGGGGGCTCCGAAAGCACATGCGGGATAAGCAGGTGTTTCAGGAGACGGTCTAAAAAAGGGTCCGGTCTAGAAAGAAAAGAGAACTCTCAACAAGCTGGAACTAATCAAGATCAATAGGAAAAGGAGTTAGCTAGGAATTAATTTATTGACAAAGTTCATGCCACGACGATCTATATGGAAAGGCAGTTTTGTTGATGCATTCCTAAAAATGGTTTTTTTTTAATTAATTCTCCAACTCCGGATGAGGCCTCCGGCGCCTTTTTTGAAGACTTTTTGTTGCGCCCCTATCTCTAAAGGGAAAAAAACCTTAAATTGGTGCCCCTCCAAGATCCCCGGTAAACTCGGGCTCGG